TTAGAGGACTTATTCGACTACAAGTACAGTAAGAAACCCCGTCCTTGCTTGCCGAGTACTACGAATAAAGAAGACAGTCAAGGACATCAACAACAGAGGAAACCTATCTTCCTATGCTTATCCCGATTTAGGTCCTGTTGGCATATCGAGGAGGAGGCAGGGCATGGTGGTTCAAGGAAGGGGCACAGCAAGTTTCAACTAATATAACAAGAGAGAAGACCGTCAACAGCTGGGAGAAGTTGGTAGATAAGAGAGGTTCCTAGAAGGATAGCTTTTCATACTATCGAGCGTGTCCATTTCTCTTCTGCATGTCCATGGAGTTTTGAGCACCTACGGTGCCCACATTCCGAGTCGATCAGATCAATGGCCTTCCTTGGCTGACCTCCTCGGGCAGTTTCTAAGGGCCTGGATGAGACCTTTTTCAACTCGGATTAGCAGGCTGAGATGTTTTGTTCAGGCGATCTCTATCTAGGAACTCCATTTTAGGAAGCTATCTTCTTGTACCAGGTTCAGGTCTTTCCCTGCACTCCTAGGCCTCACGGTACTTGTACGATAACGACATCGGATCATATTCAGAGGATCCAACACAAGAGAAAGAAAGTCACTAACGATCCAAGTTTAAGGGCCGTATGAGCTAGGAGGAACCTGGCCAGGTCAAGAGCGGAAGGTGTACCGTCACCGTCTATGATGTTGACCGGGCGGGAAAAACCCTAGTCCTTAGGTTCTTGCTTTGTCATCTCCAATTTCTGTAAAAAGAAGATCGAAATGCTCCGCCACGTTTTCCCGTCGTTGTCCCACAGCCCTACTAAGGTGGAGGGGCCGTGCAACTTAGCCGTCTTGGCCAACCAGGTCATAAAGCAGGTTGTCCCTGTAATCCGTCTTTCTGGACATCATTAGTATTCTCAGCCTACCAAATTTAAATAACTCTTAGTAGTCCCTTTCGGGGCTGGTTATCAGGAACTCTCTCGTAGGACTGACTGGCCAATTAAATGAGAGTTGATTCTTTTTGTAGTGTTGGTCTGCTACGGACTATATGGTTATGATAGGTTCCGTGAATTTCAACCACACCTGTATGCGCAATCTCCCAATTGAATCCCGGGCTAATTGATTCTTCTTCGCTACCTTTTTCAAGGTCAGTTTGGGAGTCAAGTTTTAACTGGTTTCAGCGGGCACGTGTCTAAAACCGGCTTTCTTACGTAGTTTTCCCTTTTTGGAGGTCAGGATAGTTATCGATCATTCTCCTAAGGACACAATACAATGTCTAAAAGGGTTACTGTTCATATTTGATTACTTTCCTCTGAAGAGAAAAAAACATGGACATCTGATTTCCTAATCTTCGGGTAACGGCTACACGGGACACAGGCGGTAGCGTTCATCTTAGGGTTCAACAGACTCATTGCCTCAGTCAGCTTTGATGTCCGATAGCGAACCCCTAAGACACATGTTGGTAGCTACACTATTCTCATATCCCAATAAACTCCTTAACAACAACCGGCTGGCTGCCGATAACTGGTAACAAATCCCACTTCCGATTTCCTATTAGCTTGTGTAACTCATGTCACCTAACGAATCTTAGCTACGAACGCTAAAAAGGTGCGGGAACAAGAGTTGTCACGATAGAAAAGAGAAATGACTATAAGAAACCAACGATTCTCTCTTCTTAAACAACCTATATCCTCCATACTTAATCAGGAGCGGACGGAAACGGCCGAATCCTTCGATCCCTTGACTCGCGCTAACCCAGAGGTGCAAGTTAGTGAGACTACACGGGGGAGACTAATTCCTTCCGGCTATTAATACGCCCAGAGGGTAAAAAAAGCAGATGGATCTTCTTATCTTATTAGTATAGATCCGTAAAACCGATCGCTTAAGGTAAAAGATACGACTAAAAGGGAGTGACTGAACAATATAGGATATGACCAGCATAGGCACTTGAATATACTTGCCCAATTCAACAGCCGACCGCTCTACTATCGGTAGGCCATTAAGTCTCACATGCTCCACCGCTTGTAATATGGGGACTTACCAAAGTAGATGGCTAAACCTCACTCTGGCAAGAACTAACAGCAGACAGCAGCAATCCATATATAGGAAGATAGCTTAACCTCTGGAAAGTAGCCTTATCTTCCTTTGGGTTTGGGGATAACCCCTCAATCTCATACTAGCTAGTGAAAACAAGAAGCCTAGAGACCTTATTCAACTAATAGTCAACGAAGGAGACCAAGCGCTAAGCTACTCACCGAGCGGGAAGAGCTATTGGCTATCGTTCCGAACAGTCGATCTATCCATAATAGATACCAAAAGGCACCTACGAATGAGAACTCAAACTAGCGCCCGAAGCATCTGATAGTGCCATGGCAGAGCCTCCTACTTGCTTGTCGGACCGGGCTTGGCTTGAGGGTTTGACCCCCTTTATTGGCGGAGTGACAGGGGACTTTTTTCCAAGAAACCACAGGGAAATAGTTCATCTTGACAGACTGAACCCCTTCATCCGGATCTGGCTATCCGGGGGAACTACAAGCACAGGAAGGGAAGATACAGACTAATCAATAGCAAGACAGAAGAAGGTACGCTCGTACCTATAGCAAGGAGAAAGTCGTAAAGTAATAGTGATGTTGATTCAAAGCAATCCATCATCGCTAGCTTACTGCAAATCATACATTCCCTTCTGTCTTTGCTTGATATAACCCTCAAAAGAGAAAGCAAAGGAAACTATTAGACGTTACTCCCTGACGCGTTGAGGGTGGTCGTAAATCAAGACAAAACAAAATAGATTGGATGGTAGCTAGGCTATGGAACTAACAGCGGCAGCTGCAACGGAGATATCCGCAGGAGCTCTTGTTTTATCTGCTCTTTGACTGTAGCTAGTAGGAAGCTAGGCACAAGACGCAGACAGAGTGACAAGTAAAACCAGGCGCTCCCAAAGAGGCTTTGAGAGCCCCCCGCGAGAAGCCAGCTTCATAAACTGAAGACGATAGGAGGTGGCCAGCTTTCGCCGCATATGACCCCGCGGAATGCCCACTTTCAATCTTCTGATACAGATTCCTAGTGCTTCCCTTCGAGCATGGAGGCTTGACCTTGATAAGTTTTCGTTGATCGCAAGAATGCTCTTTTGAAAGAAAAATGAATATCATATATAGGAACCGACTAGGACAACAAAAGTCAAGGAAGGGTAAAGAAGCTATTCTTCTCTCTCCCGCCTGGGCCTATCCTAGCCCTTTTGTGGAATAACTAAAAGTTCTTTGGGGCACCTAATCTTCCGTATTTGTATTTCATTAGTACAAGGATTGCTCTCTTCCTTCGGGAACTTTCCAAGAAGGGGACCTCTCAAGAGAAGGAGTAGCAGCACATTTCCTTCAATAAATAGAAGTGCTTTTGGGCCCCTAAGAGGCCGTATTAGTCTATGTCGAATAAGAGCTCTCCCTCCGAGGCGAGGTAAATAGGACTAGCCAGAGTAGGAGCTCCACAACTGATTGTGTACAACGTTGGTATTGAATATGTCTTTTGTTTATTGTTCAGAGTATCAACCTATCTTAGCCCCCAACCAATTTCTTACATAACCGATTCTTTCCCTGAATAGGTTGCTAGTGTTCGATCCTGATCCGAGGAACCAGTCTTGAAAGTCTTCCTCTTCAGGAGCTATCGGTAGTTCTTCCTTCGATTACTAATCCGTTAGTTCTTTACTCATGCTAAGACCGGGTTAGGAGATAAGAATGAAACTCAATTCGTTCATCGGCTTGTTCCACTTTCAGTGGGCCCTGATTTACTTGAGGAACCCCCGTCTTTTGGTCCTGAATCGTTTTTTAGCCCTAAAGTACGTATTCGAATTGCAACAATTCTATCTTCCCCTGGCATAAGGTACTTCCCTTTTGAAGAAAGACTCCAATCAGATCTGAAAGATCCTAAATGGCTGTTTTCTTGTCACTGGTTGATTGAAGGCAATTCTTTCTTCATAGCGCTCCTTTTCTTTGTAAAGAACCTCGCCCTTGACAGGAGGGGAACTTGCCCGATAGCAGCTTCTTGAGTTGGGACCGTAAACTTGAAGTTCACATTCACGTTGTTGATTATGCCGTCCTTCGTTGTTAACAGTGATTGGCCGTATCTGAGTTAGGTTTTTATTCCTAAGACAAGGCCATATCTCATACTACGCAGGATTACAGCATCAATCATTGTGCATACAGCACCCCTCGTGAATACCTTTAATCATCCAGTCTGTGTTTAGTCTGGCTCCATCAATGCTGCTTGCAATTTCCTTGCACTTCTTCCAGTTAGTTCCTCTTCAATGCAGGTACTAGGTCTGCGCGCCTATACAAGTACAAGGGGTGGTCTGATCCCGAGTCGAAGTTTGTGGGAACATCCTAACAGTAATCACCACGTATTTTTAGCGTGGTATGTGTTACCCACTTCTGGGCACGTTGATCTTCCGAGGTAATGGCAAGGATTCTTCGCTGGTCGCCGTCCTTCCTCTACTATAGGGGATTTGTTCATCGAGACGCTTCTTGTGGCTTTGGAGTGATTTTCACCCTACTACCGGACTTAGGGAGCAACTGAGACAACCTTTTGTTGGCGGATGGTTTTCTAGTGAGAGCATGCCGATAACCTTTGGTGGTTTTGGATCCTCATCGATTGTAGGTGTGACAGGTTCTTCAAAGTTCCAATTTGGTTGATCGGACTTGACCGGGGTTCTTAGCCAGTGGGTTATCTTGCCTTTCCACCAAACGGGAAAGTCAGGCTCTTTTGCAACTGGAGGGAGATCTGGAATTGGAAGGAGGGATTGCCTCGTGCCCAAGATTTTCAATGTGTCTGGTTTTTTCCTGGGCCTTGGTTGGAAAGGGCAGAGTTAGATCGAAAGATCCAAACTTTAGCCAGGTGGTCTTCATCGTCCAGTGGAAATCTAGATATCGAATCCTTCCTTGATTGGATCTATGAGGAAGAGATGATGATGGATGAAAAAGAAGTCAAACTTCTCGCATACCGATGTTGGGGCGGAGCTTCTGCTTGCTTGGTGGGATCAAGTACAAAAGAATCGTCGGCGACAAGGAAGTCAGCCAGTGAGCGTCTACCCTTTACGACTTTAAGACCAAGAAGAAGTTCTAAACTTAGTACCCCTACAACATAAAATAAAGGGAAAGCAAGAAGAAGTCCGCACACAGGGGACTAGGAATAACTCACTTAACTGACGACATAGAGGACCTACCAATCATTCAACTATAGGTATAGGAAGAACTAGTAAATAACCTCCCCTACTGAAAAGGGGCAAGCAAGTGAGTGAGCTAGTAAGCAAGCCAAAGCTCCTCGACAATTCCTTTCAAGTCTTTAGCGCAATCAGATTCAAGAGAGGGAGAGGCCAATAAAAAGCATAAAGAAGGTGGCCGGTAAAGAGTAAGAAGCTAAGCTGAAGAAAGGCGAGCGTCAGATAAAGAGAGGGTCCGATAAGGGGGTGAATCTCGATCCTACATTTTTGAAACTGGAAAGCAGGATACTCAATCTATCTATCGAAAGCCAACGAGTAGGAGTAGAGGTGGAAGGAAAAGAAAGGAAAGGCCTGACTATATTCCTGCTGCAGGGAAGGAGATTCTTTGAAAGCCTACTACTCTTTGGCCCCTTGGCTAGCTTGCTTGCATGGAATGAATAGGCTTGCTGACTGGCTTACCTACTTGAACTATCAAGCATAAAGCAGAGATGCCATACTCTTCTTTCGTGCACTATGCTTAAGACATAGAATTCGAAGAAAGAAAGAAGTATAGCACAATGACTGACTGCACTAGGACTATAACTACATGACTGACTACACTACTAGTTACCCATTATTCAATTCACCCAGAAGGAACCGGGGAAGGAGGGCGGTCCGATCAATTTCTATCAAATTGAGAGCATACCACGTCTGTGCCGAATCCTGTGTTTTAAGAGGAGTAGCCACTTGGCTTTTCCGAAGGTTAACTTCCTTTGATTGAAAACCAAACCTTGGTCTCGTCCCTTACCATTAGTAGCGGGAGAACGAATCCCGGTTCGGAACACAATCATCCAGTAAAAACGGAATCAGAGGATTATCCTTTTCCTATTGATTTTGAACCAACCTCACCTCGCATAGATCACGCCGACCTACCCACCCCGTGTGTGTGGGTGCCCAGTTCATCTCCCCTTTAAGAACTTGGAACTGGAAAAGGCTATCTTCAATTAACCTTGTACCTATAGCAAAAAGCAACCAGATTTAGCTACTCTACCATCGGAGGTAAAGTAGTTGCAACCAGATTTAGCTACTCTACCATCGGAGGTTAAAAGATTCTATCAATTCCCATTCCCGAATTAGGTAGGATTATCACGACGGATATACTCCATTTTAAGCTGTATCTACCCTAATTCACAATTCTATATGCGGGGGGCTATAGATAAGGCTATTCTCTAAGGAATATACCCTTGTTTAAGCCGATTTGGCTCTTTATTCCCCCCCCATACACTAGGGATTCACAACCGAAATCAATCCTAGTGAGGACTTTTCACTTAATTTAGTCTAAAGAGGGAGGGGTATTGGAGGGGCATTTGTGAATTCCTTTCTTAAGTCCAGGATCTCGGAAATAACATCTAGAAAGAGTAGCCGGAACCGGTGCTACACCAAAGCATGGGCTCCTTCCCTTGCCCCGCCAACTAGCTAGGCGTAACCTCACTCTATCAAAACGTATAGCCGATCACTCAATGTCGCATGGGGTAAATCTCCTTCTTTCTCTTGGCCATGGAGCTTCGACTCTGGGCACCAAAGCGGGGGCTAGATTGGGACTTGGCGAGGATTCGGTGGTCTGTGTCACTAATCCCTCTGGCTGATTAGGGACTGTGGTAGTGATATTAACAGAAGCCGTATCTCCTCTTCCTCGTGTACGTTTCAACACCGGCCTGGTAGGGAGGACCATGTGGGGGTCCATGTTCACTAAAGGCTTTAGGGTGTCAGCTGGAATTAACACCTCGAAGTGTGAGATCGAGTTACTTGTCTTCATGGTTCTTTTACCCATTTCCTTTCTCCAAGCGCGGGCTGTAAGACGCTTTGGCTTTCTCGTCCCGGGAATATAACAAGGCTCATCGTCCGAGACCTGTTCGAGCTGAGACGTCGGGTGTTGCGTCTGTTGTATCCTCCTTCTCATCCACCAAATATTTGTAGTCAGTAACATAAGCTTCTTTTTTGGCCTCTTAGAGCTGCTTCCCTTGACTACCTAGCTTTGTCCCTACATTCCTTATGCTAGGAGATCTAATCAGCTAAGTTGGAGCCTCTAATAAAAAAGAAATGGACACTACCGGTTAGCTAGTTAGAATACGGGTCTTGGCTGGTTGCTGGGATAAGAAGAGGCATGGCAGACATGAAGGGGAATCAAACTATTCAATGAAAGAGAGTCAAGCTCCTCGGATAAAATAAGCTTTCGAAAGGCAGGATCGAAGAAGAAAGAGAATGGAATTTCACATTCAGTAAGGGAATCGGTCAATAGGCTCTGTCAGAAGGGATCGGGATCGATAACTCATAGGTGGCTCAGGGGCGTCAGTGACTCGATCGCGCAGCTACCAAATTGAAGAAAAGCGAGGAGTGAAGCGTGTCTAGAAAAGGCGAAATCTGGTTCTGAGGCAAATGACTATAAGTTTTTGGATCGAAAAGCGAAGAGAATTAGATTCTGTCTATAGGGTTGCTCTTTTGACTAAAGTGAGGAAACCATTAGGTTCTGAAGGATGCGAGAGCAAACTCAACTTAACAGTTGAGGATGCGAGCCCTAATCAGTAAGCTAAGGAGAGGAATGGTCTGCCAACAATCTAAAGAAAGCGGGCCACTGCTAACGGAATCGACTCCTAAGGAAGAGGGGCCCCCTCTGGAGAATGCGTTAGTTAGAAGTAGTTCTAGATGCAGACGATAAGACAGAATACGTTAATGCAGATATATCGTCTTCGTCTTCAATCCTAGGTAGGATAGTCAGACAAGAAAACAATAAGGCTAGCTCGATCTAATTAGTGAGAAGGCAAGATCCTTACTATCCATACAATTCTGATACTGGTGCCAAACCTTCACCGCCTCCTGGCTTCGAAGAAGGAGATTCGTCCTGCCCTTAAAAAGGAACTCTAAGAAAGAGAAGAAGAGATAGTGGATAGAGCGACGAGAGCTGGTGGGAGGCGGACTTGATGGCAAGAAATGCACGCCTTGGGAGCGAAGAAGATATAGAATCTCCTCCTTCCGGCCGGATCTCTCTCGTTCCGTCTTTCCTTCCTCATGTCAGTACTGTGAGGCAAGCGAAGCCTTGGAACTCGCTTTCATCCAGTGAATTCGAAAGGCCATTTCTCTGGTTGCTGAAGGCCTATGGAAAGATTCATAGATAGGACCCCTTTCGAGTCTTGAAACTCTTGTTTTAACATCTTCGTCAGCCCTTGAAAACTAAGAAAATGGCACTCGAAAAGGAAGGAAAGGAGAAAATCCGTATCTTCCAGAATGAATGAAGAATAACAAATAAAGAATTAGATTGGGATCAACTCCCGAAAGGGAGGCGGAGAAGCGGAAGTAAGATAGAATCGACATGGGACAGATGAGAAAAATGGCGTAGCCGGAGAATCCAAAAATGGGTATTTTTCATACAAATAAGAAGAGAGTCAGAAGGAGGAGAGTTCCCGGTGAGGGAGTGATAACCCAACGAGAAACGAAAGAAAGAGGGAGTGCACAATAACTTAGTACTTTTCATTTATCCCCCCACGCTAGGTGTACTCTCGTCCTTTACTTGCTCCAAGTTCACGTCGAAAGTCCGTTTCGAAAATCTTTTCTACTCCCATTTAAACGCTATTTCCCTCCGGGAATTATCCTGATTAACCACTCGTTACATCCTTCTTTCTGACAACCTTTCTTGGTGGAGAATCCGAATCATAATCTTCGACAACTCCGGAAATGCTCTATATTTACTACCCTACGGATTTGGAAAATTTGGTTTCAATTCAGGGTAGGGTTTTCTATTTTATTAAGGTTAGACAATGGATTGGGCATGTTGTGAAAAAAAAATGCCTCTCGTTCTGTAGTCTCAAACCGCGAAGCCTTACTGACGAGAAAAGTCCCAAAGGAAAGAAGACTGACACAAAATTGACTGACGGATGAGATCCCTGCAACGAAGGACCCGTTCAATATAGACGCACTTCTCAGATTAACCAATCAAAAAAATTCTTCGGGTTGAAGCAGTACAAGCACCTGCAAACTTGTAACACTAATGGAATACCGTGCAAAATGCGACTGCAATCGCCTTGATTCCTGCGGACTTTCCCCTATCGACTTAGAGTCTCTATCTGAACACAGACCCTAAAGTGCTTTATCTGAATCCGCAGCTGCTGCGGCGAGTTAACAAAATCGATTATATATTTTTCTATACCATCCCCAGACAACTGCCTTGTCTAAGTAACCACGGAGAAAAGAACATTCCTCATCCCCGATCGGGACAGCAAACTCACCCTAACATTCATTCCACGAAAATCGTTACATCCTTCTTTCTTTTACTGCCTAGGCCTCCTTTCGTGGGCATTCCTTCCTTAGTGCACTCTTTCAGAAAGTAAGCATTCCTTTAGCTAGGCATCCCGAGATGGAAGTCAACTTGCTACTGTGGATTATCAAGCGAGATAGATTGCTCACGAACAAGGTTCATACAGCACTTTCCTTTTTCTTCGTAACGAGTGTTCCCCGAGCTGCAGAGCATTGTTGAGTGGATGTAGCTGTGATAGCTTAGAGTTTCACGGATTGGTATGCCGGATTCCATCCAGCCCCCCCTTTCCAGCGGCATTTCCAGATACATAAAGGGAGTTTCTTATTTCAGGATCCCTTGAGGAAAAGAAAGCAAAAGCTTGAGCATTTCTATAGGATTCCTTGACCCATTAGGGAGGCTGCATCAGGATCGGCATATACTAGTAATATGATCATAGCTGTAGTTGCGAGTGCCGCTGCTAGCGTCACAGTCGTATAATTAACGTTAGGTGGGAAAGGAAGAAGGAGAGAGCCTTTACAGGGGGTATATCTGATGATGGAATCCGTGATAACTGATGTCAACATCGGGAAGTGGAGTTCGGGGGCTTGGATTTCCCTTTCATCATTTCACTACTAAGCATAATAGGCCAACTACAGGCACTAAGATCAATGAAGTACGTGCCGCACCATTGACATTTGACTGGTGAAAGCTTAATCTCATCTCTAGTTGTACCAACGAGGAGAGTCAATCTCAACTACGCTAAATAAGGATCGAATCGAAGCCCTTCCCCTTGTGGTTTTGGAGAACATCCTCTTATCGTGATTGATTGGTCACTGGTCTTACTTACGACGTATCTCTGTCGATCCGTACGCGCACAGAAAGCAATCTCGTACAGGTGAACAAGAAAGCGATCCATTCCACAGTAGGACTTGGTAGTCATTGATAGTCCCTTGTTCCTTCGAAGCAGTGGTGCAGTTCACCAACTCGCATGTGTTAAGCATATAACTATTGATCGAACACGACATCTCGGATAAAGGAAGGTTCACTGAACAAAGACCAACTCGACCAAAGACACATAAAGATCAAGTTTGCAATCTGTTTTTCGCTTCGCTAGCGCTTGTCCCGAAGCGGCTCGATAACGTATCTTTCCTGCGGTTAGCGAGGACGCGAATACCTCTTCTCTAACTATACTGACTTCCCGGAAAAGTAAAGGAGAAAGCGTGATTATTTACGTTGCAAGCAAGGACCTAGCAAACTTTATTAAGTCCAACGGGCAAAACACCCGGGAATTCCGGAACTTGAGCTACCCTGAAGCCGTCGAAGGAGAAGAGAAAGAAAAAGATAGAAAGAAGAATATCCGCTGGCTCGCGTGCTTGCTTACTCCGAAAGGGCTTGCTTTCTTGCTCTTGCCTGCCGCTTTATTTCTCATTACGTTGCTAGCTTTAGGCTTTCAACGTGCTTTACTGCAATTATATCAGTGCTTGCTTCTAGCACAAGACTCCAGAATCAAATCCACGAGTGAGACCGAACCGTGAACCGCTTTCTCAATGGAAATCCACGAGCTTTTAGTCAAAGCTTTCTCGCTTGACTTACCGCTTGACCTGCTTTCGTTTCGAGCTTAGCTATGAGAAAAGCGCCGTTCTCTCTATAAGAAAGGAAGATTTTGAAAGGCGGGGATATGTTTTTGAATCAAGCCTGCGTGCCTGTTCGCTCGCCTGCTCTTATAGCTCTACATAAGATCCGCTCTCGTTAACTTACCAACCGGAAAGACAGTTTGAATGAATCTAGCTTATAGCACTGCTTGAAGCTTGAATTCCGTTTTTAAATCTAGCGAGTTGCACTGCTTGAATCTCGCTTGCACTAATACCTCCACATTACTTCCTCTTTCTCTTGTTTCTGTTGTTATTTTTTTGAATTCGAAAAAGCGGAAGGTTAAGAGTGATAGATATTCTTTATGTTCAAAGTAAGGCGCTTCCTTGTATCCCGCTTGGCGGTACATAAGGGGAAAGACGAGAATAGACCTCAAGGTCGGAACCGGCTGTTTTGGTTTTCTTTCTTTGGCTATGGTTGCCGGGTGCCAAACCGTTTAGAATGAACCGTATCCAAAGCCCATACGGTGTGCGAAACGAGGAAATTTGCCGTAGTAGGCCGAGTTTGACTCTATCGCCCGACACACAGCCCTCTATGTAGCTCTACCGACCTTTCGGTGCCATCATCACAAGAACGAAGGAGACCCGCAAAGAGCGTTTGCACAAGGAGTGGAGCGATCCCTGAAATCATAGGTCCGATGAACAACTAAACCGAATGATCGAGAGACAATAACATAAGGGCACCTCTATAGACGCGAAAACAGAGTGACAGACCCCGCGTGATGAATGTGAGAAGCATCGGCCCCGGGAAGCCGATATGTTGATGGCTGGGAGGGTAGCGAACACCATTCTTGAAGACAGGCTATTCGACCTCGTTACAACGGTTTATCCTTAATAGACATAGGTTCCTGCATCGAACTTTTATAGATGGAGGGGGCGATTCAATCGAAAAAAAAATAGTGAAAGCAAGCTAGCATAGGTAGCGCTGCTCTTCTTCTCGGGGAATGATTCCTCTTCAGCTGATCCTGGTTCGGTTGATTCTCCTGTGGTATCTACTGCCTTTGTTTCGTTCGGCTGAGACTTCCGCGTCTGCGGATTCTCGAGTTGCTGCTCTAGCGTCTGCTTCGTCGGGTGCTGAATCGGATGCTTCATCTGCGCTTCTGTTCGAGCTCTTGCTTCTGGTTTTAAACCTACCCCACTCTTTGGAAAATGCCCTACTATTAATAGAATAATTCTAGCCCTTTGCCCTCTCCCGATTAGTACTTTATCTAATGGTTTTGGGTCAATGAATGAGGTCAATTGCGGTTCGGCTTTTGAAACTAGGTAAACTGACAGCCCGTTGGGTATTGCATGAAAGAACCTTTCTTGCTATCCTTTCTCGCCTGCCGTTAAATGAAAGTTGATTAGAGTTCCCAATGGCTGGTGAAAGTGAAATAGGAGACCTCAAGCTGCCATACTTGACTAGAACCGAAGGAAGATCTCTCACACCTATAAGCGGGCAATGGAAACTAGATGTCAACGAGCGACACATAATTGAAATTGGACAACCTCACCCCCCAGTGAATGTAGTCGGATGGACAGATCGACTGTCGCATGATCGAGTGTGCGCGCTTTCTCTCGTTATTGAAGCAGTTATGCTTGTGTGAAAGCGGAGCCTTGGGTAAGGTAACTGTTTTAGCGGTACGCCCCTTGGACCTTAGCCCCTTAAGGGTTGGGTTCTAGTGGCGGGCTCTTTGGTCGTCCGGACCCATATCTGGTAAAAGTGGTGGCCTGGTTGGCCCCACACTCCTTATCATGCGTGTCTGTGGGAGCTGTTTGTGCTAGCGTTTTGGCGCTCGCCTTATGGTTCTCAGTCCTCTTTCGCCGAGATGCCTTTTAAAAAGATTTATTCCCGTATCGGAACAACACCCACTATACTAGATTTAGCCAATTCGGGTGCGGATGGGGATTTGAACATTAATTCTACAGATTCGGATTTGGATGCCCCTGCGCATAAAGATATGGATGGGGATGCCGATTCAGATGCGGCTAGAAAGGCTCGTTTGAGTGATTCATAAACCGGATAAATAAGCACATCCGGAATGCTACTTCGAGAAAGGCTGCTTCAGGATAAACGAGATATGTTAGTTCGGCTGATGCTGGTTTGGATGCTTACCTTATCTTTTTCCACCGACCTCGGTTCGGTTGGCTCTTTGAGATCAACTGAACAGGTTGTTAGCCCTCTCTCCTCCGGTTCTAGGCCCTTCGATCTTAGAAATGCAAGAATTCCCTTTTGCTATTTAACTTCCCCATAGGGCCTACGGTAGGTTTGTAAATCAGTAAATTAAGGGGCCTTCACGGCTTGATAACCATGTGTTACAGGCCGCGGAAATGCCATTATCAATGATTATTGAGTTGATCCTCCGTTCCCATCTTTCAAAGAAGACAAAAGCAATGTGACACAGGCAATATCTCGCACTTGAAAAATAGATGCCATATAGCCGATTAATTGACTATGAAATGAAATAGTTGATTCATTCAATCATGCCCTTCCTTGAATGAAAAGCAGCTGATTGGTAATTAATGTGCGCTCCTGTGGGAGTCGAACCCACCACATAGGCTTTTTCCTTGTTCTACCGAGATGAACTAAAGAGCGTGAGGGAGATTGGATTACTTATTCGATTTTGAACCGCAAAGCTTTCCACGAGGAGCCCCCTAAGTCACACTAATAGCAGAATTAGGGGTATACGAGGCCGTGTTTTACATGGCTGAGTGGAGGGTCACTCTGCTGACCGAAGCCGGCGTAAGTCCCTCCCAAAACAAAAGGGACTGGAACCGCTCCACATATATCTCTTTCGGAACGAGCCTTAACTGACGCTGCTGCTGCTACTGGAGCTAGCCTTTTCGAGTTGGCAATTGGTCAGCAACCTTTAACTCCAAACGAGTTAGCATATGATAGAATTGTATTGTCGGGGCCCTTACCGTTCAGATTGAAGAAAGATCAAAGCATATTAAGAAGGAACAACTTTCAAGTAATCTCTGGCGCGGTAGGAGCTTTCTTTGCTGTCCTTCTGCTATCGCGCAGTGTTCCTTTCTTATAGAGAGAAAGGCGCTTTCAAATCTTCTTAACCCGAAATGGCTGAGTAGAGGATGGACATACGAAGAGCCCTCCGGGAGAGCTTCCTTTGATAGAAGGACTCGGTGAGCGTCCTTCAATGCTTGCTTTGTTAGTAGTTTAGCCTACTTCATAGGTGTTGAGTGGTGGCAGGATTCTTTTCTTATAGATCGTAACCGTCATGGATTCTCCTTCTGGTAAAGACAGAGAAGCTGCGAGACTGGCTAGGGCGTCTGCCTTTGTGTTCTGTCCCCTTGGCACATGTTCAATGTTGAAATATGCGAAGGTGCGTGCTAATTCGCTCGCTGCTGTATGATAGGGTAAGATATCTTATTTTTTTTCGAACTTCATAGACGCCGTTCATTTGGTTAATTACCAACTTTGAGTTACCTCGAACTTCCAGTTGATGTACTTTGATGTCACGAGCTAGTTCCATTCCCATAATCAGCGCCGTGTATTCTGACACGTTGTTGGAACATGACTCCGACAAAGTGAAGGAATGCAGGATCATGTTGCCTTCGGGAGTAATAAAGACGATTCCGATCCCTGATTTTTTACGTCCTTTCTCATCCGTTTTTGAGGCGCCGTCAAAATACATCTCCCAGACTTTTGATGTGGGTCTTGATGCGACTTCAGTGCAGTAGACTGCTTCGTCAGGCAATTCTTCTTGCTTGAGTTCTCCCGTAGAGGATGTGCTTCCAATAAATCTGCCAGTGCCTGTCCTTTCACGGCCTTTTGTGGTACGAATATTATGTCATACTGTGAGAGCGGTATCGACCATTTAGCGAGTCGGGCGTTCAGTGAACCTGCTTTGGTCACAAGGATCTTTAAAGGGTTTACTCCTGACACCAGGTATATGGTGTTACCAATTAGGTAATGTCGCATCTTCTATGCTGCGAATATGAGGGCGAGGCATTCCTTTTGAACTGGTTATACCGGTGTTCTGCGGCAACCATCATTCGACTTAGGTAATATAATGCGCGTTCTTTGCCTTCGTCATCCTTTTGGGCTAGCATCGCCCCAAGTGAATGATCCATGGCGCGTGTGTATAATATAAAAGGCCGACCCTGGGCGGTGGGTGGGTCTAGGCTAGGACTGGTGGTTGTGTTAAGTATTGCTTGATGCTCTGGAACGCGTTGTCACAGGCTTGATCCCATACTTTTTCGATCCCTTTCTTCATTAGGCGTGAAAACGGTTGACACCTTCCTGATAGGTTTGAGATGAATCTTCTGATGTAGGTTTTTATTCCTTGTAGCCGTTTGAGTTCCCGGAGGTTAGTTGGTGGTTTCATTTCAAGGATGGCTTTTGTTTTGGCTGGGTCAACTGTGATTCCATCTCTTGTAATAACAAAGCCCAATAACTTTCCAGTTACTACCCCAGAAAGCATTTGAGGGGATTCATCCTCATGTTGTGCTTTCGAAGTATCTCGAAGACCCTTCATAGATCTGCGAGGTGATCTTCTTTCTGCTTTTAACTGCGAGGTCATCCACGTAACACTCTACTGTTTTATGTTGTTGATCTCGAAATATCTGCATCATAGCACTTTTGAGTAAGGTAGGTGGCACCAGCATTTTTTAGACCGAATGGCATCACTGTATAGCAGTACGTACCGAATGGAGTTCTAAAGGACGTGTGCCTTTCGTCGTCTGGATCCATTTTGATTTGATTATACCCAGACAAGCCATCCATGAAAGACATCTGTTCATATCCGCAGGTATTGTCTATCATGATTTCCGTGATCGGCAGAGGAAATTCGTCCTTAGGGAATGCGTTATTCAGGTCTCTGAAGTCAAACCCGAATCCGCCCGTTCTTCTTGGTCACTGAGGCAATGTTTGCCAACCAATCGGGATCTTTCTCTTCTCTTATGAAACCCACATCCTTTCATTTCTGTACTTCTTTCTCAATCTTCTTCATGAGGAGTGGATGAAAGCGTCGTTGCGCTTGCTTGATGGGCTTAGCATCTGGTTTGATATTAAGCCTGTGGACGGCGATTTCAGGGTCTAGCCCAGGCATATCAGCGTAACTCCAGGCAAATATGCCCCAGTATTCCTTAAGGAGCTGGACGTATTGTTCAGCTTCCTCTGATGATAGGCTGGCACTTAGGAAGCGGGCTAGTCCCCGAAAATGCCCGTTACTTTGTTTGTGGTTGGGGTTCACTTTCTTCCTTGCTGATACTTGTCAAATTAGGAATATCAGTCAATATAATCAATCTAGTGAAAACAATAGGTTTGAGTTCCTTAAAGAGCTGCCAGTCTATTATCCTAGTCTCCTTTCTCCTTTCTTAGCGGCAATAGAGGGGGAGAAAGGCTAAGAGATGGCGCAGTAGAACGCCTATCCGTCGACGTCGAATATTCGTTCTAGATAATCGATGTCCTTGGCTTCATCTGCAGTAATCGGTGTAATAAAGCAAGGGAAGAGGAGCATATAAGTCAGGCTAGGGTGCTTTTTTCATAAAAAAGACTTAGATCAAGCTAGGAGAAGCGCTTTCTTGTCTTACTTAGCGGGGCTGTCTGAGTTACGGGCACTGCCCATTGACTTACTGGATTGGTGACTATACGTACTGACCAGAGTGAGTGCTGTACTTACTGAATGACTGACTTAGCGATCGATGAAGTAAAGTAGTCGTCTGGTCGAAGCCGAAGAGATCAGAGCCAGTTGCAATGGTGGACAATCTAAGGGCAGCCGGCGGTGCCGCCTCCGACTCTTGAAGAGGTCATGAGTGATAGCAAAATCGATCTGTTGGCGAATCTTTTTAAGGTGTTAAGGAAAAAGGAGAGTCCTTTGAAGGCCGTAGTTTTCAAGAAGGCGCACGGGTGTGGTCTTCCAATTCTGGATCTGCAGGTCTTATTCAATCCCGAACCTTGAAGCTTCATTTTCCGACATTCGAGGAGATCGGTCCGGTTGTCTTTCTCGTAGGAGTCACATCAGTCCCAGTTCCGGAGTGTCGCAGAGAGCAGAGAGAGCTGCTCGAGATGTCATAGGTCCGGTTGAGCTTGAAGAAGAAGTGGCTGGCTGCTTCAGATAGGAGATAGGAGTCGCTTGGTTAGCAAGGGGAAAGTCGTTTCTTTAGTCTTTGTGAATTAGTAGTACTAGTTTTTAGCCATGGTTCAAAAGAATGAATCTTTCCTTGAGACTCGGATTACAGACAAAATGAAAGTGAGGACGCCTAGCCCCCTATTGATTAGGGCGAGCGAGGATCAAATGAAAATGTCTCTAAGAGGGAAGGGACTGAAAGTTATTGGAAATTCGGAAAGGCAAGAGATCAGATTGGAGCTCAGAGTTATCCAGTACTGATGATGATGTGAACTCTCGGGAGCAACCAACTTAGCCCAGTATAGTTAGTAAGCAGAAAGAAAGGATTCCGAAAAAGCTCTTAAGTCAGTAGAAGCGGAGTTGAAACTCTAAAAGAAAAGGAAGGACGGGAAAAGCCTCAACAGGGAGAGAACTGCACTACGTATAAGAGAAGAGCACCACCTTCTGCCAATTAGTTCCCTATTATTCATTCCTAGAAGAATGCTTCGTTCCTATAAGAAAGAATTTCCCGGGGTTTATGAAAATATGAAACTATCTTCATATAAGAAGAAGGTGTTAAAGCGAAAGCGTGGACTCAATGAAAGATAGGAAGGCGAAAGCTAAAGCTCGACAAAAGGTAGCTTGCTTACTTTAGCTTGGTTCGGAAGAGGAAAGCGGCTGCGAAAGGTTGATCACTAAGAAGCCCTAAAGCAAAGCAAGAGCTCAAGAGAGTCTACGGTTTAGGTGAGTATTCTGCTCGGTATCCATATATGTTATGTACAAGATCTTCCCCTATTGACTAAGGCAGTGTGCCCTAATCTAATCAATAAGGGTCTAAGCGAGGACAAAGACGGTCTGGAGATTCACTTACAAGTCAGGCTTGTGCTGCGACATCCGCAAAGGGGTCAAGGCATGCACCTCTGAGAGCACTCAATATGAAAGATAGATAGAAAGCGCTTGATTAAGGACTAGACTCGCCCCTATACTGATTAAGGCTGAGCTACCGAAGTAGGGAATTGCTTCTTAAAGCTAGATGAGTACACCGATTCAAGCCCCTCAATAGATAGGCGGAACGAGCTGATATAGTAAAGCGCTGTAAGGCAAGCAGTAATCCTGCAAGATAAGCACTCTTTCTAAAAGAAGCTCTCTAGTCCGTTCTCTCGAAATCCTACTTTCAGACCCTCCGCGGATCAGACTACCCCAGAAGAAGCAAAGAGGACAGAGTCCTTGATGTGAAACCCCTTTTAGGAGCTCGAGAACAGCGGGGCAGTCGTTACACCATTCGTGCAAGGCTCGCTGGAATCAACAACCACGAGATAAGGAAAACTCTGTGCCTAGGTTCCCTCGTTGAAGGACAGCCGGGAACGATGACTCCGGAGGGAGATAGAAAGAACCATCCTACCTTCTGTACCAGTCAAGTGAATTTCACCTATGATGCGAGGCCGCTTCTCACTCAAGTCCTGGGTTTCATCCCAGTTTTCACCTGTTTTTCCTTATTCGCTGCCCTCTCTTGTGCTCCCTCACTAGCTGCTCTCTCTCTGTAGAGCCCAATAGTCCCGGAACGTCACTAGCGTCAGCCGAGACAGCAACCTGAGCCAGCTAAAGCCGATACCGAGAGAAAGAACAAGGATTTTTCTCTGAAGCAGGACTTGACTCTGCAGCTAACTCGCCTACCAGGAAAGATTTGCTTTGATCTAAGTTGACCTCTTACCTTGATTTATCCGCTTATTGCGCGGGTTCTTCCATTTGCTTTCTCCCTCATAGAGGAAATAAGTAAGGTGGTATACTATATTTATCCGCTTATTGGAACTCCTTCTAATGACCTATGCATTCTGTTATGATTTCCAGTTGGACGATCCATTCTACATTTTTGAGGAAGAAACGCACTCTTTCCATTTTTTTTGAGGGCTGTCGCTCTTTACTTTTTTAGGGGCTTGGAGCAGATGAAGCCTTCCTTCTTTCTTCTCGGTCCGCTTTGGTTCCTGATCTTGAGCTCGCTGTTCTTGACCTCAGGCTTGACTTCTTCTTGGAGTCCTTGCCTTTTCGAGACTTTAGGCCCGGGAGGATGAAAGTGACGTTCAAATCATCTTCTTCCATCGAAGAAGTTCCAAGTTCATATTGAATTGCTTACACGGAAAAAGAGGATTCGTGTAGGATCCGGGCGCACCAAGTGTAGCCAAAAGGTTCTGCTCACGCTCTTGAGGAAGGTGAAGCTCCAGCAATAGCTCAACGCGAATTGAGTCAGCACCCATTCCACCACTATCTATTCGCAGGATCACCAACCATCTATATCGATCCAGCATAGTGAGTGAGTTCCTTCCCTATCCGCTTCTATTCCTCTCCTCAGAGGTTAGGCGTCAAAGGCCTTAACGGGAAGGGAGCTTCTCAGGCGTATTCAGAGTCTTTTGCGTTATGGGCCTCACGAAGGGATCCCTCTCTGGCCTGGCGGTGGCAATCGATCCTCTTTCCGGCGTATTTAATCCCTCCCTGGGGCGGTCACAAGAAGCACAGGAGCGGGAAAGCTCTTTGTCTTTTTCAATCGGGTGGCGCCCTCAAAGAAGCTTTTTCTGGCTGAAATTCCTCCACCCTTGCAAGCAACCTCACGCCCCCGCTTTGTATGGTGGCTCGTACTCGTATTCACTCCGTACTCCGCACTCCGTTACTCGTACTTCGTACTCTCGTAGTAGCACGTACTCCTATTCACTACTTTCTGTTCTCCACTAGGAATTTCTTCAAAAAAGTAGCCCGCTTTCTAGCCTTTAGGCTTTATCCAGCCAGCGTAGGCTCGTTGTTCACCTGTAGGTCGCGACTCCCTGACGGGGAGCCTAGCTTTCCGGAAAAGGAAGGAGAGGCTCTAAAATCAATCGGGTCTAGTGTGCTTATCCATCGTACGTGAGCCGAGTCTGGCCCATCAATGAATGGGCGTTGAGCCCCTTGCCGGGTAGGCCTTATCAATTAGAAACCAAATCATAAACTTAGTTTTTCGTCGCACGCGAAATTAGGCCTTTTTTTTCCGTTTTCGAAGCTGCATAACGATAAGGCTGGGCAAGCTGCTTGTGTAGCTAACGATCGGGGGTCAGTTTAGTTCAAAGTCTTTTCCAAATAGTTTAGTTTGAGTTGAATTCCAGTAGTTCCTATAGTAGTCGTTGAAGTTGACTGGGACGAATGCCGAAGGCTAGTTCCAGTAGAGTGGAGGCGAGTGATGAACTTGTTGTGCCTTAAGTTTCTCGATTTAGTGAGCGAGTCAAGTTCACCAAATCGCTTTCATTCTTATTTGATTCTACGATACAAGTCATTGATTGTGTCCTATTAGACGAGAGCTTTATCGATCGATTTCTTTATCAAAATAATCTGATGTCGCGCGGGAGAGGGCAGTGGAAATGGGAGAAAGAATCGATCTAGTGGCAGGAGACACCTGAGTTTCACTCAAACTCTTCTGAACGAGACTTGGGACGCATGAACCGGCTTTTGCGCTTCCTCGATTTCGGAGTCAAGCAAGAGAGAATGTTTCTGGATCTTTCTCTTCCTTCGACCGCCCGCCGGATAAATGGAACGTGGAATCACTAGAAATTGATTAGTGACGAGCAACTAACGGATAATGCGTTCATTTGGCACCTTCGGGCGTCAAACCCGAATCAGCTATAGGAACAAATATGTTGAGTGCGTCACCGGTCCGAGAACTGATGCGAGCACCCTAATGGATCGAGCAGTAACTCCACCTGTGAGAAAAAGTCCAAACTAGGAGAAAGCGTTGTAGCGGAACAACAACTCCGGAAAGAGCGAAAAAAATAAGTCGCTATTCTCAGTTTGAGTTGGAGCGAACCGCAAACATCCTGCTTCGGGAGGATGGGAATAGTCACATTCCTTGTTGGGTGGGAATAATAGCCAGAGAACAAAAAATGGGTGAGAGTGGTCCACCGACTCCTCATATCGATCACTAAACTGAGGTCGGCTCGATCACGAAGCCCAGAATCGTCATATGAAATATATGTGACTGCTTCAACGGCTGCTTCCTCCTCTGAATCGCTTGACTTCATGGTCGAGAAGAGCTTAGCTTTCGAGAATGTTATGATATGGCTTGGCGAGAACTGGCTGAAGCATCTAAAAAGGGAAGCGTCCCGGGACTTTGCGAAGTAATCTCTTTCACAGCATTGTGAAGTCCATCTAGAGGGAGAGGTGCCTCACAAGAGATCCTATCGCCGTCAGAGAGCTGGTTAGGGGTAACCTCAGTGCATTTACGAATTTCATTAGCAGCTTTAGCCTTCGCGCGGTAATGCCCTCTTTCCCGACCTCTTTAAAACCTCTTTCTCCAATCGAAATCAGACTTGCGTACTCTGAGACCTGCTTGCCCTTCTCCCCTCTCGGCAAACCACTCCGGAATGAATGCCTTTGATGCGACTAGCCGGGCGGGTGGAAGTCGAGTGAGGAAGAGGTTTTCCGTTCAGTAGTTCAGCACATCGGATCGTGCAGCCGAGGTCTCTCGAGCAAAGTCAGTTGAACTGAGTTGAATCCTGTACTTCGACCCGGGGTAGGTTTGTCCACTCGATTGGCGATGGAGCTTTCCCCCTTTTGTTGTAGTTCGGGTTTCGGGTGTGGAATGCCCTTCCATGCCACGAATTCCAACTGAACGAGTCCCAATATCTGGATAAAGTGACGATTCTCTTGTTTGTTTTCGATGAAGAGTCTGATTTCAAAGACTCAAATGAGGAACCAATACTATGAGTAGATGTGGTTTGAGATCGATTGTTAAGGCCTTGACCCCACGTCGCAAAGTGGAAAGATTCTTCCAGTTGTTTGACGCTGTTGATGGTTCAGAGCTGGGCTAAGAAAGAGAGAGGGACCATCCGTCCGGTGTAGGAGAGGAGGCATTCAACAAATAGCCTTTCCGTTCCGTCCTACGGGAAGTATTCATCCAATATCCTTTCCTTCCAGTCAAGTTACGCCTACCCTTCTTCCTGATTGAATGAGTTCATGAGCTAATCCTTCTCTGTCTCACACTCACTACGGGACAGATAACTTATTTAGAGAAAGGAAATGACCTAGGAATCTCTAGCCATCAGTTAGCTCTTCCTTCTGCTAGCCTGGGCCTTCCCTTAAGATGAGAACAAGACGGGTGAGCTCCCCCTGAAATTCTTTCCTGCGCCCGGTTGATTGGCTTGTTCAAGGCAAGGTACCAAATGAGAAGCAGCCCTTCCACTGCAAGGACCCTTCACACAAGACGGTCGGGCTGGCCCAAGGGATCAATCAAGTGGGACTTCTCCCTCTCGCTCTCTTCTCATTCCACTTTGAAATAGGAACAACAACAACAAGAAGATGGCGCACGCGGGTGCTAGTATAAATGCTGCACCTCTAGTGGTTTCCTCCGACGAAGCTGCCTTTGTTTTTGATGCCGAAGCTGTCGATGTTCTTTCTTTGGTGACCTTTCCCCGTTCCACAGTGGGCTAGCCTCAATAGATATTCAATGGCCACTTTCTGTAGTGAGAAAAGCTCTTTGATAGGCTTTCACGCCAATTCAGTCCTCGTAATCAACGACTTCGATAAAAGGGCCGAAACCTGGCCTAGGAGCACCTAAACACAGAAGAAGCGCCTTCAAGCTTAGCCCGCTCACTCCTACCCGTTCAGTCCTAGCTGTCTGTCCTTGCTTGGCTTGCCTGCCTGGGAATTCCAGTTGATTAGAGTTCCCACTGGCTGGACGGTGAAATCTTTAGTTGGTTTCCGACAGCAACCCCTCTTTATCTATAGTCCCGTTCTTCGGTTGATTTACTTGATTGGCTAGTCTCACACAACACAAGTCGATCAAGAAATCTGTTGAAGATGGCGAACTCAAAAGTGGAAATTGCATGTCATTGCATTCAATAATCAAAGGCTATCCGATTCAAGGAGGTCCGCCTTCGGGCGGTTCCCTGCGGGGCTAGTTCCCGGCCGCTTCTAAAAAGTGATTCGAAACCTCCTAGCAATGTCGTCAACCAGTTCTCCGGTTAGTGGACTCAGGCGCTTCCAGCCACATGACAGGTGATATGTCTTGCTTGAATGCATCCAGTCCTGTTCATTCTACTGTTCCCATAACCATTGCAAATGGATCCACTTTATATACGTCCAAAATAGGATCTGTTTCTGTTCGTTCACCAGGTTCACTTTCCAAATCTTGTTTGTACCTAAACTCTCTATGAATTTTCTGTCTATTGGTTATAGGTTGATAATGATTGTTCAGTCTTATTTCTAGGTTGTGCTATCCTATCCCCTATCAAGGTGAACAAGATGGGATAAGCGCATCAGAGAAGGAATAGGTTGCAGCTTTTGTTGGTCCTACCTAGTAGCTAGCTGGTTTGGGAAGGAAGGAAAGGTAAGAAGGGTATTATATACCTAATTTTCTCTTTTTCCTCTTGCTAGTTGATGTTTACATATGTAACTTAACCCCAACATTCTATTTATATTATAGACTTTGTCTTCTGTCTTCTCTTTCCTGCTCTTAGGATGTAGCTTCATTTCCTTACCTGCACTGGTAGCTTCATAAGTCCTCCCCGCTTTCTTCTTTGTGATTGCTAGTCTTCGATTGAGGGGTGATCCCAAAAGGGCTATTGCTGACTATAGGCACGGAAGCCTTTTTCTATCTTCTCTGGAAAGCCTTCACAGTTCAGAGGTAGTAAGGGCGAGTGCCTTGTACTCCGCTAAGGTATCAAAATAGAGCTTCCAGAGGCAAGCCGAAGCGGGGAATGTTACTCCTAAAGATTCTCTCTGAGTAGTCTATCAAAGTACAACGAGAATGGCTCTGACTAAGCATCTGGTGAGGGAGGAATAAAAACCTTTCTTACACAATTAGGTGTGGACTAAGATGTGCAGCTGCTCCTTCTCTTGTTAATGCACTCGGGGAGAGAAGCCATTATTGTACTAATACAAGAACCACCTATTTTCTTACACAAGCATTTATTTTTGTACTCAGATAGACGGCTACTACAACTATTAGAGTGCTAGGTCCCTCGGGCAGCGATCCCTTCTTCCACATTTTAGAAGCGGAAAGAAAGAGTGAAAAAGGTGAGAACTGATTGACTTAAGCGAGTAAGGAAGTCGTTTCTGTAAGCTGTAGTAGTAACCTTCCTTATTCAACCACCTCTCCTCCCCTGACCAGAAAGCAGATCTGATCTCAAAAGCCAGAAAGCCACTGTCTCTATCTCCACAGCCGGCAGCCTCTCTCTTCTCTGTCCTCATAGCACCCTCGAGCTTGAAGCTATCATATCCCATTTAAAAGCCGGTCACCGATGGCTAAGATCCTTTCCTCACTCTAAAGGAAGCTCACTCCAGACGAGTAGAAAAGCCAGAGAAAGCCTAAGGAATAGAGGTTGTTGATGTAGTTGCTTGTAGTTTTAGAGAAAGCGTCTGAGAGAAGCAGTTGACGGTGGGGAACAAAAAAAACAGTACGACCTGTATGGATTGGATTCCACTATTCTCAATCTTGACTCTCAAAAATACGATATAAAAACTACACCTTACTTACTTGCTTACCTGATCACTAGAACCATTAGGGCGGAAAGTAATAGTGTTTTGAGAATAAAAGCAACTTACAGTAAAGGAAGAACAATCCCAGCCCCCATAGCTTGCGATCACCGAGTTCTGATGATTGGATAGCTCCAGCGCTTACAGATTAGCTCCATAGCTCACTGAATGGTCGGACTTCGTCCAGTCTACAGTCCTCCTTCATTTTTCGCAGCATTATAGCAAATAGGGATGCCACCCCACCAAATTGATTTTCTTGCTACCTTCAGGATTAGACCATAGAAAATCCTTCTGCACTTTGTCTACATCATAAAGAATGCGTTTTGGAAGCTTGTAATAAATAGGGGACATTAGGTCTTGTTGAATGGCTGCTGTAACAGACTTGATTAGAGTCATTTTACCTGCTTGGGAAAGACTTTCCATCCTTGCAATTTGACCTTCATTCACTCCACTATAGAAGCAAAGGTCTCTTTGTTAACTCTGGTTTTGATCAGTGGAGCTCCTAGAGACTTTTCTGAGCTGACCATATGAGGAACCTTTAGAGACCTTCCTAGAGCTCTTTTCAGCCCCTACTCCCAACAGGGCTTTGATGCTTGCCTTATTATTAGAGAAAGGGGCAGGGTGGTCGTAGATCAGAGCTTACGTTAAGCAAGAAGGAGCAAGAAGTTTCATATGTGCTCTTTGAAATATGTTTGCTTAGTCCCCATTCCTGGTAGTCTAGCTCAGTCTGTCCCTTGCCCTTTCCATTCAAGCCATTATTCCTTTCGTTTGTCGTCTGTATGTCTATTTGTCTTTAGTAAGAAAGCCTGTTAAAGCCCTCTGATAAGTCAGGTACTATAGGTCAATTCAATGCTCTAATAAGCTTTCTTTTACGCCCTGGAATGAAGCATTATTCAAAGCAAACATATTGAAAGGCAAGGCACTATAAGGAAGTGAAGTAGGGTCGGTAGATATAGGCTTCTCTTTTATTGAATAACTCTCCTCTCGTAGGCCTCTCTTTTTGTGACAAAGAGGCATTCCAAGAAGCAACTTCCCGTGGTATAGTACTTCCTATGGTATGGGATGGTCCCCTATCGAAAGAATCAAATCCAATTGAAGCAAGGTATTATTATCGCTTAGCGCTTGTGCTAAGGTTCGACGTAGTTGAATCGAATAAGAGAAGTTCAGGAGATATGGAATATCGTGGAATACAGGAGAAGCTAGGTCAATGAAATGAATAGGAATGAGCTCCAGATGGGGCGGTGAAAGAGGATAGCGGTGAAACGGAATTTATAGCAAATCCCTATTCTTATTGAAGAGAAGGAGACGCTGCGAGCACAGAATCAGAAGTTGTTTCATCCGATGTGAGGCAACAATGAAATTGTTGTTGCTGACTCTGATATCCATGCAATGAAAGTCTTATTCCACTGCTTTGTTTGTGATCTTCCTGCCTTCCTCAAGTCAGGCCGATCTAGGGAGCTTTTGACAAGAAATCTAGCTGGGTTCAGTTGCTTGCGTGCGCTGTTCTGAGCTGCTTTCATGCGCTAGGGTTGCTGGCGGAGCTCCTTCTTGTTGTGCCCTACAAAGCATTGAAGTCACACATGGACTAGCCCTATAGGATACTTCCCGACACTCTCAACTCGTACTTAGGAGAGGGGAAGACTGATCAATTGAATGAAGCAACGAAGTCCTTTTGCCTCTCCCAGTGCATGCTGGAATTGTACCTAGAGGAGAATCCTTACTTACAACTCTCAACTCTGAGACCCTCAACTCCTATCAAGGCAGGGAAAGACATTGAGACTACTACCAATACCAAGTACTTCCGGTACCATACCGAGGGGTAGAGCACTCACTGAAATGTGGCGAACCGTACCTAGAGAGAAAGATCCCGAGACTGGGGAAGAGAGGCTTCATGGATCGCCATGGATATTCTGGTAGGGTCACTATGAGCGACGGACAAAGGCAAGGAAGGAATTTGATTGATATGGATGCTTGCTTGAAGCTCTATTTCGATATCTTAGTGAACTGTTTCCTAACCTTCAGGCATGAATCTTATCAATACGGATTAGGCAATGAAGAAAGATACATAAGAGTGGAGTGAAGGGCATCCGTAAGAGGCCCGAACGTCACGGTCTCACAGAGTCAAGTAGTCCAGGCTCTCTCTCCCCCTTTTAATAGCTTGCTCTCTGCATCCTTTCCTTTATGAATGCCTTTCCTTTCGACCTCTGAAAGCCAGTCTTCCACTTGGCCAAGATAGACGAGAAGAAGTTCTATGTCTTCCGCGGTCTGCTAACTCGTCCTTCCTTCTTTGAATAGCCGGAGTTCGGATCGATCTTTCAATCTTTCTTTCGTTCCTATCCGGGACTCCTTCGGACCATCTCCTCCATTAGCCCCCTATCGTCTAAGCTTTTGACTGAATCACAGACCAGGTTCATCCTTTTATGTTGAGGTCAGTGCAAGTCTTACTTATTTTCTTTCTGATTCTTGAGCTATAGAGTAGGTTCAGTAGTCTCTGCGCAGATCCTTCCACTTGTGGCCTTCTTCGACCCTCTTCTCTTTGGTACAGTACTGTGAAGTCCGAAAAGGAGCATTACTTCGAACCAACAAGCATTGGCTTGCAGTGATTACAGAAGGTAAGATCTATTATCCACCCCTCGCTTCGCTCACTCTTAGAGGTGCCGACTCTAACTTCATCTCTGACTACTCTCTACCTGACTCCTAGCTTTCAGTGGTTTAAAGAGATTTAGAGTGGGTTAGTTACGTAGTTAAAGAGAAGGAATCTTTATCCACCAATAGCTTCGCTAGTTCTCATAGGGGCCTGAACCGCATCGATCAGGGTTCATCCACCACATCCGAAGTGAACAACCATTAATTATAAGCGACTTTATGACATAGAGAAGAGGGCGAGTATATCTACATCAAACTTGACCGATCTAACTCGCATAGCAGCTACTGCTTCTCTAACCACTTCCCGAGTTTGATTGAATGGATAAAGAAAGGCCTGGACCACATTCAGATACAAATGATTTCGTGGTACACATCAGATTGTTGATCGACAACCGAGACTGGAAGCAAGGTTTATATCAGAGAAATCGCCTTTCTTCATCAGGACTTTTCAAATCAAATCCTATCAAAGGTGCCTAACCGAGCTTTTTGCTTAAGGGAGTTGGCCGTAGAATCGACATCTGGAGGCTTGGATCCCCAACTTCGTCGATCTGGTTCGATCGACGGCCCTGCCAGTTGCAGGTGTTGCCGCAAAGGCTGAGAATGAAGGCATTTCTGGCGATGTTCGCTAGACCTATGATGGGTTTCCTTTTATACTCTATCAGATGCAATTGTTGCCCCTAGCCAATCGATCTATGAACCGGCCTGCAATCGATGCTTATATTGTTAGTTGGGGCTGGGCTAGTGAGCCTTATTTACGGAACAAAACCCAAAATACCTGGTCATGGTCTAATTCGTAGCGGGCCTCCTGTCCTAGTTTGTAGATCGAATTGGTTTCATGTTACCTTCTCGAGGAAGAGTTTGACATCAACAGGAAGCCCCTTCCCTCTTCGGAGGTGAAAGTCGGGTCATAATTCACTTACTATAAGGAATTTGTACTAAAGGCTATCGTCCTTCTGTATGAATCAGGTGCAAACTCTATCATGGCTTCATGGATCTCCATTGCTTATCATTATGCTTTGTCTCGACGAGGAAACAAAAGCAAATCAAATGATGGAACTAGAAAAGTGATCCTGGAAGATTAGAGTAGCCTACCCATTAGTAGAAACTCAATATGGAGAAGTGTGAAGTCAAAGCTAAAACGAAAAGAAAGTAGTTCGTGCACGAGAAATGCAAAGGAATCTTGGAAGAACCGGCACTTCAGCAAGAATTGACCCTCACTCTATGCCAAGGTAATTGCAAACCAGAAATAGAATAATAAATAGAAAATAACTTCCCGAAGCTGATCGTGAGAAATGGATATGAATTTCTTAGAATTTCGAATTGTTGCAGTCGAGAAGCCTCGGGTGGCTCGATCACGAGCGAAAGGAAAAGGGGAGCGCTAAAGGGGGGTTGGGGGGTGGTCAGATTCTAATTGAAATGGATATGTAAAGCCTGAAACAAATCCAGATTGAAATCATTTTTTGAAATGCTTTGCCCAGGCAGGTGAAGGAGAAGGATGTGGTCGTCTTCCTTGGGTCAAAAGGTGCAATCTTCTGACCGAAACTATAAGCATAAGTAGCACCATTGAAGAGGCCACTGAGTCCTATCTCGAAGGGAGCAGAGCTTTAAGCCAAGATTGGTATTGAGAAAGAATTTCTGTCCAGAAGCGTGTAACACAAGATTATTTCACAACGACGAAGCAAGCAGAAAGAAGATTTTATACTTCCCATTTGGACGAGCAATCGCTACTTCGTTCTCGCCTTTGAGTGTGCAGGGCTTGAATCATCCGTAAAACGCCTATTCCTAGGTGCCAGTGTGAAATATCTTACTTGCCTTATTCCCGGAAGTGGGTTAAAATCCCAAAAGTGAATAATTGCAAAGATTTTCGATATTGTCTCAGTACTTGTGGCTAGTCCTCTTATATGGACTTGACCTCCCTAAGGATGCTTCCACAGAAGAGGCGAGAGGTTCTATCCTTCGATAGGAAAAGCTATGTGTACCGAACGGGAAATCTATACTCGTAGGCCCTCAAGCCCATGATACAACATTTTGAAGTAAGAAAGCAGTTGATAACGAAAAGGTAACCCCCGGTCGGAGCTGCCTTGGTAGGGTAGGAGCCGAATAGAAGGCATAAAGTCAGAGGAATGAGCGGGTAAAGAATAAAGAGATTGGAAAGATGAGATTCATGTATTGACGTAATATAGTAGACCCTTAAAGAACATCCAAACCTAGAAACGAGAGCACGCCCATCAAACTGAAAGAATTGAGAAATAGGAGGGGGGCTAAGCCCGAATAGCTTCCTCAAAAGCATGATGTAGCGACTTACTATGAATAATGCGAGCTAGCATTTGGGGCTAATGTCTGTAGATGTGATACCTCCTGGTCAGAGCTATTCAGAAAGTGGAATCGCTGTTATCGGATCTGGTAATAAACGTATGCTTAGTAGGGGGGGGCTGAACCGGCTTGCTTTTGGTACTAAATTCCTCCTCCACCCGAGCGTTTATTGCTTTCTTTCTCGACGAAGGAATTGATAGAGGGCGGTGGCGAAGAAAAAGAAGTGAAATCTTGACCAGTTCGTATAGAAGTCAAGGGAAGAGTTTTCAAGGAACCAGCTCCTGGGGACTTCTATTAAGAACGGCTTTTGGTCTTAGTATGTGGTACAGCATATAGAGTCGTGAGACGCTCTACTTCCTCAGCACAAGCGCTAAGCGATAATAATTCCTTTTGCTACAGCTCCGGAGCTGCCAGCTATAACATATTACACCTACCTATACCTATTAGTTAACGGACGCTTTCACACCGTTGGTTGCTACTATTCATTTCATACTCGATTCATTACCCCTGCCAGTACCGGAGTGTCTTCTGAAGTCAGTCTTCAAATGCATTTCATTGTCTCACAATCTCCGGGAAAGTAGCTTGTCAGTAGCCCATTCCATTCCTATCTTTCTGCCTCTACAGTCTGTGCCGGATATTGGATCTATAATCTAATCTATGTTAGCGAATAAGGAACCTTCCTGAAGAGTCACGGGGGTACCCGTAAACTCCAAACTATATAACCCTCGGCATGGAAGTATGTCCATGTCTGGATAGATGGAGAACCCTACTCGATGTTCTATGTGCAAAGTCTTCCCAAGGCAGCCCTCTATCTATCCCATTGGAGCCTTAGGCCACTACCGAACAGCAATGCCGAAAGGGGGAGAAAGGACGGAAGAAGACCCTCTCTCGAGCCGAATCCATGCTAAGGTTTATTAAAACAGAACTCGATAAGGCGGTTTATGTACGTACACCTTAGTCGACGATAAAGCATAAGTTGCTTTTCTAGCCACCTTTGAGCTTCATCGACATCTTTTTGCCTTTTCAGATGAGCGTTCCATTTGCAGTCTCTGCGTTTGCAGGCGCAAGCTTGTGAATCAAATCATATTCGGCAGTTCCTGAAGTATATCAAGAGCAGCGAATACAATGTGGTTGAACAATTGAATCGCATGCCAGCACAAATCTCTATCTTGGGTTTGTTAATGGCTTCCGAGTCACACAGAGCAGCTTTGATGAAAACTTTGAATGAAGCACATGTACCGTCAGATATCACTCTCGAAAACGTTCATAATTTCGTGGGGCATGTTTTAGCCACTAATGCTATCACCTTCACTGACGATGAACTCCCTCCAGAAGGAACTGGCCACAACAAAGCACTGTACTTTAAGGTTAAGTGCAAGGATATGATTGTTGCAAGAGTATTGGTTGAAAATGGTTCCGCTCTCCACATATGTCCGCTTATCACATTCCAGACCTGGGGATGGATAAGGCAGCAATACGCCCTTCCAAGACTGTAGTTCGAGCTTTCGACGGATCAAGGAGAGCAGTCATAGGGGAGGTTGATTTACCAGTAGAAATGGGTCCTTACACGTTCGAGATCACTTTCCAGGTCTTGGACATTCCGGCGGTATACAACTTTTGACTTTGACGGCCTTGGATGCACCCAGCAGGGGCGATTTCCTCTAGTCTCCACCAAAAAATAACGTCGGAAAGCATCTGGTGACAGTTCACGCAGAAGAAGATGTATTGGTCCATCATAATCCGTCAATCCCGTTTTTGGATTTGGAGAATAATATATCTCCGGATTCATTCCACGCATTTGAAGTTATCTCAACCACATTCATAGCGGAAGGGGCAGTCATTCCAAAGCCACGACTTTCGGAGAACTGTATGATGATAGCTAGGGTTATGCTGGGAAACGGTTACAAGATTGGGTCAGGAATCGGTCAAAAGTGGCAGGGGTTACCAAAGCCAATTCCCATTCTAAAAGCCAGGGAAACCTACTGGTTAGGCTTTAAACCCTCCAGTAAAGACATAAAGAGGAGGATTTCTCAGCTACGAGAAAAAAGATTGGCAAAACTAGAAGGCAGAGATCCGAATACCCCAGGGCTTGGACCAATTCCTCACATCTCAGCTACATTCCCCACTCCGACATATGTTTACCAACCTGAACTGCTTCACAAGATAGAAAAAGGTATGAATGAGCTGTCCGTGAATGAAATGGGTAGGGCAGAGTTAGAATTCTTTTTTGTCTCAAAGGAAGCCGAATTTGAGGATCCGGCTCACATGTGGGTAGAAGAAGAAGAGGAAGAATAAAATACACAGCAGATTCTGGCCAATTTGGACTGAGAAATAGAACAACTTGACCGAGAGCTCCTCGAGCTAGAGCAACATTTAGAAGATGATCATCTCTCTGAAGAGGCAGAGCAATCAGCAGACAGTCCGTTTTCCGACATGAAGCAAGATTTGGGGGAAGAAGAAGATTTTTTCGGCAAAGTGGAGGCTTTGACATAAACATGGTTTTCATAGATCTCTTCAAGATTTCCCTAATCCAATCTGACATCCCTGATCTCAATAGAGACAGTCAATCCGTTACTGAAGGGTGTATTCCTGAATTGGGAGGTATATGGGGGGATACTTGTAACTGCGTCGACTGTTCTCAAGGATTCGTTGAGAGAAGATTTTCACAAAAAAGGCTCAAGCTCACCCTCGACCAATCTGATGATTCCGCGAGCAGCTGACAGAGAATGCCAAAAATTCCGTTAGTCAACAATTAACGGAATATGATCGCAACTTTCCCCAGTCTGTTTTCCATGATAAAGAACAGGTCATACATATGCCGGAAAAGGGCCTACAAGTAGTAAGTGGGAATCTGGAGAAAATAAAGAAGATGATCAAAGAAACTGAGCAAGCCCTCCAAGGGAATCATAAAGCCATCGAGGCGTCATTCTGGCAAGAATCCGCTGTGGAAACTCGACAGAAAGTCTGATCAACGAGGCAAGGTTGGAACTTAGGCTGGGTCTGTCTAATATTCCTTTGGAAGGAATAGGCTCCCCATGGGCAATGAAGAAGCAAGAGGACCTCACACAGGAACTAATCAAGTTGAATAAAGAACTTGAGCAGGCTCTCGGAAAAATGACGGCAGTTTCAGCGCAAGATGATCTGAGAGAGGCCGAACAATGGATAGCAGAACTATTCGCTGATCAACCTCCAAACGATGTGGCAACCATTCAGAGCACTACTAACCCAGTTACCAGCACTCTCCGTCCAGCCGCTCCAGGAGAGAGACTGAGGAATTGGGAGATCACTGTCCTCCCTCGTGACCCCTTTGGTAAAAGACGAAGGAAAGTGGACCTTTAGTGTCAGCCCTGCTACTACTAATCAGGCAGATAATTGGAACATTGGCGCATTAGCGGCCGGGAAGCAATTCACTCATAGTCCTGGCTTCGAACACATTAAATAAAAAGGAAGAGCCCACACCTACTCAGGATATCTAGTCTCATAGGAGACGAGCATAGCTACTCGGGCTGGGTAAGCTACCTTCCTTACTCAAATACCAATTACTTAAGGTAGCTTGCTCCTAAAAGCAGGAACGAGACAACCCTGGGGAACCTCCGACTGCACATGAGTTCCATAGCACTAGCTGCCTAAACTCAACAGCCAAGAACTGCTACTACTAATCAGGGGCTTTCATAGCTTACTACTAGCTACTTAGCTACTAGGCTCGGAAGCAAACTCACTTGTTGAGCTAGGAGCGACCTTAAGGTATGAGGCTTATTCCCGTTAACAAACAAACTCCCGGCGGGAAGGCAAAGAAAGGTTTAAGAATTCCTCAATAAAGGACGAAAAAGCCAAGCGAACCCAGTCCTATACGCCGTAATGGATGAGACTATAGCTAATAGCAGAAGCTCAAGAACTCCATTTTCTCATACATATCAGACCATACAGACGATGAAGACGAAAGAGATATAACGTCTGGATCGTCTGATGCCTATGATTAGGAAGGAAGTCCAGACTTGCGTACTCATCCTATACGTCTATCTGCCGCATCACCTGATCTTGTACTAGCTAAGCTAATAGAAGAGGAATCACTCGAGCTCGAGTTAGGCGCCTGGACGAAGGTTGAAGAATGATTCTAGCTCAGCTGGCATCAGGATTTCATTTCACACTAGCCCAAAGGCAAAGATAAAGAACCCTTAATCAAACTAAGAGGCAACGAAGGTTTGGAACCCTCAACCAGGGGGAGAGCTATTCTTGTACATATACTCATCTGGATACCGAGCTACTAGACTAGAAGAGGAATGCCCCTATTTATGCATTTCTTGTTGCCTTTCCTTATGCCTTTAGTTTAGGCGGGAAGAGCGAACTAGTCTCTTACACAATTAGTAGGACACGGAGGAACAACCTATTTGACTTCTTTCTTCCGTCGTTGACCCATGATCAATGGCTGGACCATGCTCTTGCCTTTAGGCCCGCCCACTACCAACCTCTTAATGTCGGGATATCCGGGGTTGCCACCTAGCACCCGCTTCACTTCAGACAATATCTTCTACACAGCGGAAGCAGCAATGCATAGGATAATAGGTAGCAGCTCTCCTCCTTAGGATAGCGCACAATGGGGGCTCTGTCTATGATAGCACTTCCAAGGCACTTCGATGCACTCAACTTACTCAACTACCAGCCCATTAAGGAAAGGAATGTCAGTCCTAAACCTATAAGAGATATTCTTTCTTCTACTACACGCTTGGGGGATCCGATCAACCAAGGAAAAAGTAGTAATGTCATGTTGATGCCATCGGTTCTTGGTTCTTTGAATGAAATTCCAAAAGAGAGGGCCCCGGTAGAAAGATAGAAATCGTGTTCGGGCACCTACCCTAGGTAGGTCCTCTCTTCTCTATATACAAAATCCCCATACCTCTCCTTGTCTTCAGAGATAGGGAACTCCAAGCCCATCAACATACATTCGTTCAAACTTTCAACGAAAGATTTTCGTTTTGCTTCTGGCACTCTTTCAACATGCCTTTTTCTCTAGCTCATTTGGTCCATCTGCTCTATTGCTATAGCTTTTTGGGGTAGTTATTCATTCTTTCCAAAGAATAAAGAAAGTATAGCTTAGAGGCCCTTCGCGCTCTTGTTCTAGCTAGCTTTAGGGCCCCTCGTCCACAAGGATAGAAGAGAGAAAGAGCAGCCGAATGCACTGCCCCTTCCATCGCTAAAAGAGAAGAACGAAGCGATGGAAGATCGCTGAGTTAATGGGATGCTAGCGCTTTACTAATATCATATCAAGGTTAGGGGACTCTATCCATATCTAAAGAATCTGCCAAAGAGCCTTCTTCTAACTAGGAGAGTAAGCAAGCTACCGGAAGCGACTGGCTCCCCCTTTCAATTTACTATTCCTTCTTTTCGTTCTACTT